TCAAAAAAGGGGGGTTCCTCCTTTTATCGTTGTATGTGAAAGACATGTATTCTTCAAAATAGATCATTCTTTTTAGTTATTATCTATACTTATTTCGTGTATGTGGATAATTTTTTTAATATACTCTTTTTAATATACATTGTTTTTTTACTTTAACATATAAATATATAATAAACATACAAATATATATAATACAAATATATTTATATATACATGTATATGTGATATATATATCACATATACGTATGTGCGCACATCACACATCACATATATAAATGACATGAGGGAAAAAAAATCAGAATAATTAAGAATCCCAATATTTGACTTTTTTTTTCAGATATTTTTTTTTGTTGATTTCTTTTATTATTGTTCCTTTCTAAAAGGATAAAAAAGATAAGAATTGGTGAATCGAGAACAATTTGTAATTATAAGAAAAAGGAGTTTCTTTTCTTATGGAACATACATATCAATATGCGTGGATAATACCTTTTCTTCCACTTCCAGTTACTATGTCAATAGGATTTGGACTTCTACTTATTCCGACAGCAACAAAAAATATTCGTCGCATGTGGGCTTTTCCTAGTGTTTTACTCTTAAGTATAGCTATGGTGTTTTCAGCCAATCTGTCTATTCAACAAATAAATGGAAGTTTTATCTATCAATATCTATGGTCTTGGACCATCAATAATGATTTTTCCTTAGAGTTTGGATACTTGATCGATCCACTTACTTCTATTATGTCAATACTAATTACTACTGTTGGAATCATGGTTCTTATTTATAGTGACAAGTATATGTATCACGATCAAGGATATTTGAGATTTTTTGCTTATATGAGTTTTTTTAATACTTCTATGCTGGGATTAGTTACTAGTTCAAATTTGATACAAATTTATATCTTTTGGGAACTTGTGGGAATGTGTTCTTATTTATTAATAGGGTTTTGGTTCACACGACCAATTGCAGCAAGTGCTTGTCAAAAAGCTTTTGTAACTAATCGTGTAGGGGATTTTGGTTTATTGTTAGGAATCTTAGGTTTTTATTGGATAACAGGTAGTTTCGAATTTCGGTATTTGCTCGAAATAACTAATAACTTAATCCAGAATAATGGGGTCAATTCTTTATTTGCTACCTTGTGTGCTTCTTTATTATTCGTCGGTGCAGTTGCTAAATCCGCACAATTCCCCCTTCACGTATGGTTACCTGATGCTATGGAAGGACCCACTCCTATTTCGGCTCTTATACACGCTGCTACTATGGTAGCAGCAGGAATTTTTCTTGTAGCTCGGCTTCTTCCTCTTTTCATAGTCATACCTTATATAATGAATTTAATTTCTTTAATAGGTGTAATAACACTATTATTAGGGGCTACTTTGGCCCTTGCTCAAAGAGACATTAAAAAAAGCTTAGCCTATTCTACAATGTCTCAATTGGGTTATATTATGTTAGCTCTAGGTATAGGTTCTTATCGAGCTGCTTTATTCCATTTGATCACTCATGCCTATTCAAAAGCTTTATTGTTTTTGGGATCCGGATCTATTATTCATTCAATGGAACCTATTGTTGGATATTCACCAGATAAAAGTCAGAATATGGTTCTTATGGGTGGTTTAACAAGATATGTTCCAATTACAAGAACTACTTTTTTATTGGGTACACTTTCTCTTTGTGGTATTCCACCTCTTGCTTGTTTTTGGTCCAAAGATGACATTCTTAATGATAGTTGGTTGTATTCACCAATTTTCGCAGTAATAGCTTATTTCACAGCAGGATTAACCGCATTTTATATGTTTCGGGTATATTTACTTACCTTTGATGGATATTTTCGCGTTCATTTTAAAAATTACAGTAGCACGAAAAATGGTTCGTTCTATTCCATATCTCTATGGGGAAAAGGAACTCCAAGAGGAGTCAATCCAAATTTACTTTTATCAACAATGAATAAAAAGGTTTCTTTTTTTGCAAAAGAAAGATCGAAAATTGATAATAATGTAAGAAAT